TATGGTATATTCATACCATAACATATGAACAGTAAGAAATAGAATTCTTATCGATACTGGAACTCATAGGGAAGAAAATGGATTTATGGATGGAATCAAATATGCAGTATTTACAGACAAAAGTATTCGGTTATTGGGGAACAATCAATATACTTCTAATGTCGAATCAGGATCAACTAGGACAGAAATAAAGCATTGGGTCGAACTCTTCTTTGGTGTCAAGGTACTAGCTATGAATAGTCATCGACTCCCGGGAAAGGGTAGAAGAATGGGACCCATTATGGGACATACAATGCATTACAGACGTATGATCATTACGCTTCAACCGGGTTATTCTATTCCACCTCTTAGAAAGAAAAGAACTTAAATCAAAATACTTAATAACACGGCGATACATTTATACAAAACTTCTACCCCGAGCACACGCAATGGAGCCGTCGGCAGTCAAGTGAAATCCAATCCACGAAATAATTTGATCTATGGACAGCGTCATTGTGGTAAAGGTCGTAATGCCAGAGGAATCATTACCGTAAGGCATAGAGGGGGAGGTCATAAGCGTCTATACCGTAAAATCGATTTTCGACGGAATGAAAAAGACATATCTGGTAGAATCGTAACCATAGAATACGACCCAAATCGAAATGCATATATTTGTCTCATACACTATGGGGATGGTGAGAAGAGATATATTTTACATCCCAGAGGGGCTATAATTGGAGATACCATTGTTTCTGGTACAGAAGTTCCTATCTCAATGGGAAATGCCCTACCTTTGAGTGCGGTTTGAACTATTGATTTACGTAATTGGAAGTAACCAATTAGGTTTACAACGAAACCTAGAAATCGATCACTGATCCAATTTGAGTACCTCTACGGGATAGACCTCAACAGAAAACTGAAGAGTAACGGCAGCAAGTGATTGAGTTCAGTAGTTCCTCATATAAAATTATTGACTCTAGAGATCTAGTAATATGGAGAAGACAAAATTGTTTGAAGCACCGACAGAGCCGGAAGCGCCCCTTGTTTCACAGAGAGGAAGACGGGTTATTCACATTTCATTTGATGGTCAGAGGCGAATTGAAAGCTAAGTAGTGGTAATTCGACCCCCGGGGAAAAATAGATATGTCTCCTACGTTACCCGTAATATGTGGAAGTATCGACGTAATTTCATAGAGTCATTCGGTCTGAATGCTACATGAAGAACATAAGCCAGATGAAGGAACGGGGAGACCTAGGATGTAGAAGATCATAACATGAGTGATTCGGCAGATTTGGATTCCTATATATCCACTCACGTGGTACTTCATCATACGATTTATATTAGATCCATCTGTCTAGATATCATCATATACATCCAGAAAGCCGTATGCTTTGGAAAAAGCTTGTACAGTTTGGGAAGGGATTTTGATTGATCAAAAAGAAGAATCTACTTCAACCGATATGCCCTTAGGCACGGCCATACATAACATAGAAATCACACTTGGAAAGGGTGGACAATTAGCGAGAGCAGCGGGTGCTGTAGCGAAACTGATTGCAAAAGAGGGTAAATCGGCCACATTAAAATTACCCTCTGGGGAGGTACGTTTGATATCCAAAAACTGCTCAGCAACAGTCGGACAAGTGGGTAATGTTGGGGTGAACCAGAAAAGTTTGGGTAGAGCCGGATCTAAGCGTTGGCTAGGTAAGCGTCCTGTAGTAAGAGGAGTAGTTATGAACCCTGTAGACCATCCTCATGGGGGTGGTGAAGGGAGGGCCCCCATTGGTAGAAAAAAACCCACAACCCCTTGGGGTTATCCTGCGCTTGGAAGACGAAGTCGAAAAAGGAATAAATATAGTGATAGTTTGATTCTTCGTCGCCGTAGTAAATAGGAGAATATCGAAAAAAGAGTCTTGAGTATAGAAAACTAGGTTTCCTCAACAAAAAAAAGATAGGAGTAATCAACTGTGACACGTTCACTAAAAAAAAATCCTTTTGTAGCTAATCATTTATTGATAAAAATTACGAAGCTAAACATGAGGGCAGAAAAAGATACAATCGTAACTTGGTCCCGGGCATCTACCATTATACCCACAATGATTGGCCATACAATTGCGATTCATAATGGAAAAGAACATTTACCTATTTATATAACCGATCGTATGGTAGGTCACAAATTGGGAGAATTTGCACCTACTTTGAATTTCCGGGGACATGCGAGAAATGATAATAAATCTCGTCGTTAATATTAATTAATAAAGTGAATATTAATAAAGTGAATATGGGTGCTCGTTGTTTATTAGTGAGAGGTAAACCTTATGATAAAGAGTGACCCGGATGTAGAAGTATACGCTTTAGGTCAACATATACGTATGTCTGCTCATAAAGCACGAAGAGTAATTGATCAGATTCGTGGGCGTCCCTACGAGGAAACACTTATGATACTAGAACTCATGCCTTATCGAGCATGTTATCCTATTTTAAAATTGGTTTATTCTGCAGCAGCAAATGCTAGTCACAACATGGGGTTTAACGAAACAGCTTTAATTATTAGTCAAGCCGAAGTTAATGAGGGTACTATCACGAAAAAGTTAAAACCACGAGCTCGAGGACGCAGTTTTGCGATAAAAAGACCTACCTGTCATATAACTATTGTATTGCAAGATATATCAAAAGATAAAAACTATTTCATATGGTTAAGAAAATATGGATGGGTATATAAAGATAAGTATACAGATGTCAGAGAGAGGTATCTATATATGATGGACCATATGCTATATCGAAACAGAATGACGTGGATGAATAGAGAAATGATATGGCCTTATAGAGACAGCGAGGTATTATGGGACAAAAAATAAATCCACTCGGGTTCCGACTTGGTACAACCCAAAGCCATCATTCTGTTTGGTTTGCACAACCAAAAAGTTATTCCGAGGGTCTCCAGGAAGATCAAAAAATAAAGGATTGTATCAAGAATTTTGTACAAAAAAATAGGAAAATATCCTCAGGTGTCGAGGGAATTGCACGGATAAAGATTCAAAAAAGAATTGATCTGATCCAGGTCATAATATATATGGGATTCCCAAAATTTTTAATAGAGAGCAGCCCACAAGGAATCGAAGAATTACAGAGCAATGTACAAAAAGAATTTAATTCTGTGAACCGAAAACTTAACATTGCTATCACAAGAGTTGCAAAACCTTATGGGCAACCTAATATTCTTGCAGAATTTATAGCTGGACAATTAAAGAACCGAGTTTCATTTCGAAAGGCAATGAAAAAAGCTATTGAATTAACTGAACAGGCGGATACAAAGGGAATTCAAATACAAATTGCAGGGCGTATTGACGGAAAAGAAATAGCACGTGTCGAATGGATCAGAGAGGGTAGGGTTCCCCTACAAACCATTCGAGCCAAAATTGATTTTTGTTCTTATACAGTTCGAACTATCTATGGGGCATTAGGAATAAAAATTTGGATATTTGCAGGCGAAGAATAATGGCCGTTCCTTACGTTACCTTTCTGTTCCATCCACCCGGCTTGGAAATTGAATAAAATAAAGCAAACCCCGTTTCTTTTTTTTATTCAATATCAATAAAATAAATTATAGAATTTATTTTTCTAATTCTTCTAATTCTATAGGGTTGAATAACAATTCGATTGACTCCATATAATTGCTATGCTTAGTGTGTGACTCGTTGGTTTTTTATTTAGGGTTAGAATGAAAAACTAGGTACCATCCCCTAGTATGAACTAATAACTATATAACTAAAAAAATAACCAGCCCATTGCTTTATATTATCTAGATCCACGGGACCAGTCACTGTATGACGGATCAATCATATTGTTGTAGCAACTGAAGTACTTTTTACAGAAAATTACAGAAAAAAAGAAAAATAAACCCAAAATATTTTCTTATAAGATTCTAAGGTTGTGAAGCAAAAACGAAGGGATATGGATAAATGGAGGGGTGAGAGAAAGAAAGAAAAAGAATAGCAATGATATATGATTCCAATATGTATGGTCTATGAACTATCTCATAAAAGGCAATGTAATAAAGCATTAGTATTCGTCCATAATGAAAAATTAGATAGATGAATATGAATCTTTTTCATACGAAAAAATCCTAAAGAGCATCGAGTCAATAAAGACTGAGGACATTGATTCAGTTTTATTAGGAGCTCCATTGCAAAGTTCGGGCCTGGCCATTAATTTAGAAGCGGTGGGAACGACGGAACCTGTGACTGAGAAGGATTCCCTTAAAAAAATCCTAATGATTCATTGGGTAGGATGGCGGAACGAGCCAAGAACCAACCCATTTATTCTGATAGGTCATAGAATACCCCTACGAATGGAAGGGATGTTGAAAGAGCAAATATTCGCCCGCGAAAGTCTTATTGGATTGCTAAGTTTTGGGCGTTTGGGCGATTCAATAAAAGGTAAAATGCAATTTTGATTCTATCTATTATATTATAGATCGATAATAATAATAATAAAGTCGCTCTATAAGTTATATATCTATAAGTTCTATGTAGAATATAAATAATAATAGAAAGCTTTTTTTTTTTCGCATTTTTTATATTTATACTATACGAGCAAGATATAAAAATGACTACGTGACCACTTACATCTCAAAAAATGCCATGATTCAATCTATTATTCATTTATTCATTAATTAAATATATATATCTTATTATTTAATCATTCCATTCGCGAGGAGCCGGATGAGAAGAAACTCTCATGTCCGGTTCTGTAGTAGAGATGCATTAATAAACAACCATCAACTATAACCCCAAAAGAACTAGATTTCGTAAACAACATAGAGGAAGAATGAAGGGAATATCTTATCGAGGCAATCGAATTTGTTTCGGCGGATATGCCCTTCAGGCACTTGAACCCGCTTGGGTCACATCTAGACAAATAGAGTCGGGGCGACGAGCTATGACACGATATGCGCGCCGTGGTGGAAAAATATGGGTACGTATATTTCCAGACAAACCCGTTACAGTAAGGCCTGCCGAAACACGTATGGGTTCCGGGAAAGGATCTCCCGAATATTGGGTATCCGTCGTTAAACCTGGTCGAATACTTTATGAAATGGGTGGAGTATCAGAAATTGTAGCCAGAGAAGCTATTTCTATAGCTGCGTCCAAAATGCCTATAAGAACGCAATTCGTTATTGCGGGATAAAGAAAAAATAAAATAGAATAGGGACGTGGAACGAAAGGGGTCCATATGATGATGAAAAACCACATTTTTCTTTCTGGACAAACCATATTTCTTATTTTTTTCTTCGCTCTTTGCATTGAAAGAAAAAAAGAATAATCAAATGATATGATTCAACCTCAGACCTATTTAAATGTAGCGGACAACAGCGGAGCTAGAGAATTAATGTGTATTCGAATCATAGGAGCTAGTAATCGACGTTATGCTCATATTGGTGACGTTATTGTTGCTGTAATCAAAGAAGCAGTTCCCAATATGCCTCTACAAAGATCAGAAGTGATCAGAGCTGTAATTGTACGTACGTGTAAAGAACTCAAACGTGACAATGGTATGATAATACAATATGATGACAATGCAGCAGTTGTCATTGATCAAGAAGGAAATCCAAAAGGAACTCGAGTTTTTGGTGCAATTGCTCGAGAGTTGAGACAGTTGAATTTTACTAAAATAGTTTCATTAGCCCCTGAAGTATTATAAATATACTAAATATAATAAATCTAATTATATAGATGATTCCTTATTATTATTATTTTTAATAATTAAAAATAATAATATAGTAGGGTATCTGAAATAGCAGAGTATCGGAATTAGATTCAATTAATAATTTAGTGGAATTAATTAATTAGTAGACTGGTTCTCAGGCATATACCTTTTAAATAAAAATGAATAATTAATATTAATGAATAATTAATAAAAAAATGAATGAAAAAGCGGAGCATGTTGATTATATAAAAACGCGGAGGCATGAATAATTATAGTTCATCATGGGTAGGGACACTATTGCCGAAATAATAACTTCGATACGAAATGCTGACATGGATAAAAAAGGAACGGTTCGAATAGCATCTACAAATATTACCGAAAACATTGTTAAAATACTTCTACGCGAAGGCTTTATTGAAAATGTGAGAAAACATCGAGTAAGCAAGAAATTTTTCTTGGTTTCAACTCTGCGACATAGAAGGAATAGAAAAGGACCATATAGAATGGTTTTAAAACGTATCAGCCGACCCGGCCTACGAATCTATTCCAACCATCAAAGAATTCCAAGGATTTTAGGAGGAATGGGTATTGTAATTCTTTCGACTTCTCGAGGTCTAATGACAGACCGAGAGGCTCGACTAGAAGGAATCGGGGGAGAAATTTTGTGTTATATATGGTGATCTTTCTGATATCCGAATTGCCTCCATAATTTTATAAAAAAAAAGGGGGGGTTACCTGGAATAAAAGAACAAAAACGGATTCATAAAGGTTTAATTACTTAATCACTTCCCAATGTTATGTTCCGGATTTGTTTCGATGATGAGGATATGATTCCGGGTTTTTTTCAGGAAGGATACGACGTAGCGTAGTTTTAGATCTATACTACCAAGGGCAGACGATAGAAGAAAAATGGAAGTAATTGGTTATGATTTAACCAGGGTACGCATAATTTATAAACTCTGCAACAAAGATTTGAACGATTAAATTAAGCAGCTTTTTTTTTTTTCAACATCCCTCTCGTGCGGATACAATACAAGTGGAGGTTCAAAATTTCAAGAGACTTATTTTCTTCCAAGGAGTAGATTCTTAATTAATTAAGGTAAGGAATGACAAATATGAAAATCAGAGCCTCCGTTCGCAAAATTTGTGAAAAATGTCGGCTGATCCGTAGACGGGGGCGAATTATCGTAATTTGTTCCAACCCGAGGCATAAACAGAGACAGGGATAATCTTTCTTAAAGGGGACTCTCCTGTGGACCCAATACACAAACAAAGGATCTGTTTTGACATAAAATGGATATATCCGTATATCTCTGACTCATATTTATGAGATGATAAAATATGACAAAAACCATACCAAGAATTGGCTCACGTAGGAATGGGCGCATTAGTTCACGTAAGAATGGACGTCGAATACCAAAAGGTGTTATTCATGTTCAAGCAAGTTTCAACAATACCATTGTAACGGTCACAGATATACGGGGTCGGGTGGTTTCTTGGTCCTCGGCAGGTACTAGTGGCTTCAGAGGCACAAGAAGAGGGACGCCGTTTGCTGCCCAAACCGCAGCCGCAAATGCTATCCGTACAGTAGTAGACCAGGGTATGCAGCGAGCAGAGGTCATGATAAAGGGTCCTGGTCTTGGAAGAGATGCAGCATTACGAGCCATTCGTAGAAGTGGTATACTATTAAGTTTTGTCAGAGACGTAACCCCTATGCCGCATAATGGATGCAGGCCTCCTAAAAAAAGGCGTGTATAGAAATAATAATTGAACCGATTTCAAGAGAAATAAATGATTCAATGATCTGATCAAAA